GGAGTGGGTCCCTCCATAGCATCAGGTAACCACACATGAAGGGGAAATTGTGCCGATTTAGCAACTGCGCCGGCAAATAAGAGAGCAGCACACAAAATAACAAATGGAAAATTGACTTCATTAGTATAAATCAAGTTATTGAGTATTTCGAATAAATCTCGAAATTCAAAACTACCTGTTATCCAATAAAAACCCAAAATTCCTAATAATAAACCAAAATCCCCTACACGATTAGTTACAAACGCTTTTTGACAAGCATTTGCCGCAGGAGGTCGTGTGAACCAAAACCCTATTAATAGATAGGAACACATTCCAACCAATTCCCAAAAAATATAAATTTGTATCAAATTTGAACTAGTAACTAATCCCAACATGGAAGTACTGAAAAAACTCATATAAGCAAAAAACCTCAAGTATCCTTGATCGTGAGCCATATAATTATCACTATAAATAAGAACCATAATTCCAACAGTAGTGATTAACATCAACATAATAGAAGTGAGCGGATCAATCAAGCAACCAAATTCTAAAGAAAAATCATTATCGAGGGTCCAAGACCATACATATTGATAGATATAACTGCTATTTATTTGCTGAATAGACAGATTAGTTGAAAAAATCATGACTATACTTAACAATAAAATACTTGGAAAAGCCCACATACGATGAAGATTTTTTGTTGCTGTCGGAAAAATAACAAGTCCCACTCCTATTAATATAGGAACTAGAAGTGGAAGGAAAGGTAAAATACACGCATATTGATATGTCTGTTCCATAAAAAAAAGTTTTTAAAATTTTTAATTAATATTAACGGTTTCCAATTCACCCGACCTTACCTCTTTTGAAAGGAGTCAATAAAAAAATGAAAATATGTACTAACTTAAATAAAATTTTTGAATTTTTATTTCTTCTTACTTATTCGTTCTGAATTTCTGCTAAATACTTCAAATATTCAAATCAAGAAGTTACAATTGGTCAAATCATATGAAAGAAATAGATTAATTACCAATTTCCTTCAAATTTGAAAATTCAAGTCAAATTGGGCATATTTTAATTGGATTTTACAAGTTATTAAAAATCTTATTTTTTCTATTTTTAGAAATATTTTATGCGATTTTGCCATACTGTTCACCCATCTTATCTATTTTTTTATATTTTTCGAAAAAAAAATTTTAGAAAAGAAATACATAGTGAATCAGAAAAGCTCATATTTTTTTGAACAATAGATGTCTTTCACATCCAGCTATACCAATGAGTAATCTCTTAATTTTTATTTAAATGGCAGTTCCAAAAAAACGTACTTCTGCATCAAAAAAGCGTATTCGTCAAAATTTTTGGAAAAAGAAGGGGTATCGGGCAGCGTTAAAAGCATTTTCCTTAGGTAAATCTCTTTCTACCGGGAATTCAAAAAGTTTTTTTGTGCGACAAACAAATAAACTAAGTAATAAAACATAACATGTTGGAATAATCTAAACCGGCCTGACTCAAAAGTGGAGTCATTTCATTTCAAAAATTAAATTCCCGAATTCCATTTCCTTCAATGGGGAATGGAATTCGTTCCGCTCTTATAGCATAGGTAGAATAAGAATTTTTCTGTTTACCTTACCTAATTCAAAAAAAAGTATTCTGTTTTATTTTTAGTATATTTTATCATTTTCAAGGCGGGTGGTCTAATTTTCCCCATTAACTTATTTGTAATATAAGGTTTTCTTTTTTGTACAACTTTCTTACTTTTGGATTTTATATAAATTCTTATATAGCCCCCATATATCTCACTATCAATCCACACAAAAACCCTTAGTGAAAATATTTTGGATAAATATGTGTCAATTTTGAATGATCTAAAATAGGTTCTTTTTTTTTGTGTTCATCGATAAAACGGCTTTTTTGGTTTCACTTTTTGAAATAAAATAAATCAAAAACAGTTAATAAAAAAAAATGTTTTTTGGGGAGGGAGGGTTCTATTCCTTAATTCATAGTAGGATTTACAAGAGTTGAGTTGAGAAGAGTATAAAATATAAAATAAAACAAAAATCCTAAACGAAACTAATGAACCTTCAAATACCTATTTGAACAAATTTTTATTCATCAATTTGAATCTTTCCTAAAAAATATTGCACTCAATTTAATTCGTAAATCTAGACGATTATTTATTCATAGGTTATTATGAGGTCAAGACAGGCCGCTATGGTGAAATCGGTAGACACGCTGCTCTTAGGAAGCAGTGCTAGAGCATCTCGGTTCGAGTCCGAGTGGCGGCATATCATCTCTTAAAAAAAGAAAATAGATCCTATAATAAATAATAAATTCAATTGCTAATTTCGATTTTATAATTAAGGAACTCTTTTTTTTATGATATTTTCAACCTTAGAGCATGTATTAACTCATATTTCTTTTTCGATCGTTTCAATTATAATTACAATTCATTTGATAACCTTTTTAGTCGATGAAATCGTAAAACTAGATGATTCATCCAAAACGGGCATGATAATGACTTTTTTCTGTATAACAGGATTATTAATTTCTCGTTGGATTTATTCGGGACATTTTCCACTAAGTGATTTATATGAATCGTTAATCTTTCTTTCATGGGGTTTTTCCTTTATTTATATAGTTTCCTATTTCAAAAAAAACCAAAATATTCTAAGCACAATAATTGGCCCGAGTGCTCTTTTTTCCCAGGGCTTTGCTACTTCAGGTCTTTTAACTGAAATACACGAATCGACCATATTAGTACCTGCTCTTCAATCTGAGTGGCTAATAATGCACGTAAGTATGATGATATTAGGCTATGCGGCCCTTTTATGTGGATCATTATTATCAGTATCACTTCTAGTCATTACAGTTAGAAAAAAGCTTTCTCTTTTTTCTACGAGTAATCATTTATTGAATTTAAATGACTCATTTTTCCTTGGTGAAATCGAATACATGAATGAACAAAGGGATGTTTTACAAAAAACTTATTTTTTTTTCGAAAGGAATTATTATAGATCGCAGTTGATTCAAAAATTGGATTATTGGAGTTATCGAGTTATTAGTCTAGGATTTATCTTTTTAACCATAGGAATTCTTTCTGGAGCAGTATGGGCTAACGAAGCATGGGGATCCTATTGGAGTTGGGACCCAAAGGAAACTTGGGCCTTTATTACTTGGATCATATTTTCAATTTATTTACATACTCGAACAAATATAAAACTGAAGGGTACAAATTCAGCAATTGTGGCGTCTATTGGATTTCTTATAATTTGGATATGCTATTTTGGAGTCAATCTATTAGGAATAGGACTACATAGTTATGGTTCATTTACATTAACATCTAATTGAATTCAAAAAAAAAGGGGGTTCTTACAAATAGCAATAAAAGGGTGTACAACGCGGATCAGATAAAAAAACTTTGTGTGAGTTGGCGAGAGCCTGTCGAATCCTATTTGAATAGGATTCGACAGGCTCTTTGTCATTGTACCATTTTACAACGAACGCTTTTGTAAATCATAAGATTTATAAATTATCTAAAAAAAAAATTAGATAGAATAACTTCAACCTTTTCAACTGATAATGAAAGAACGAAATCGGGGTACATGCCAATACCGAGTACGGGTAAAAAAGTAGAAACCGAAAGAAATAACTCTCGCGGCCCAGAATCAAAAAAATAAGAGTCTGGGCCATTAAATATCTTGTATCCATAAAACATCTGTCGTAACATAGATAATAAATAAATAGGAGTTAATATAATTCCAATTGCCATTACAAAAGTAATTGGGAGCTTTGTCATTAAAAGATATTTTGGACTAGTAATTAGTCCAAAAAAAACTATTAATTCGGCAACAAAACCACTCATGCCAGGTAATGCAAGCGAGGCCATCGAAAAGCTACTGAACATCGTGAATATTTTTGGCATTGGAATACCTATTCCGCCCATTTCGTCAAGATAAACAAGACGTATTCTATCATAAGTTGTTCCGGCCAAGAAAAAAAGCGCCGCGCCAATAAACCCATGAGAGATTATTTGTAAAAGGGCTCCGTTGAGTCCCATATCTGTGATAGAACCAATTCCTATAATTATGAAACCCATATGAGATACAGAGGAATAGGCTATTCTTTTTTTTAAATTCCGTTGACCGAGAGATGTTGAAGCCGCATAGATTATTTGCATTGCGCCTACTACAATTAACCAAGGAGAAAATATAGAATGAGCATGAGGAAATAATTCCATATTGATCCGAACTAATCCATACGCTCCCATTTTTAATAAGATTCCGGCTAGAAGCATACAAGTACTATAATGTGCTTCTCCATGGGTATCGGGTAACCATATATGTAGGGGTATGATTGGCAATTTGACAGCAAAAGCAAGAAAAAATCCAATATAAAATAGTATTTCCAAGTTCACAGGATAGGAGCGGTTGGCTAATATTTCAAAATTTAATGTTGGTTCAGTAGAACCATATAAACCGATACCCAGAACTCCCATTAAAAGAAAAACGGAACCCCCCGCCGTGTACAAAATAAATTTTGTAGCTGAGTACAGGCGTTTTTTTCCTCCCCACATCGATACAAGTAGATAAACGGGAATTAATTCTAACTCCCACATGAGGAAAAAAAGTAAAAGATCTCTAGAAGAAAATAATCCTATTTGCCCACTGTACATTGCTAACATCAGGAAATGAAATAATCGAGAATCTCGAGTAACCGGCCAAGCCGCTAAAGTAGCTAAAGTGGTGATGAATCCCGTCAGTAAAATGGGTCCTATCGAGAGTCCGTCTATTCCTAATCTCCAATGGAAATCCAAAAAACGGATCCATTTATAATCCTCTATTAGTTGAATTAATGGATCATCCGATTGAAAATGATAGCAGAATGCATAAGTCGTTAGAAGAAGTTCTAATATGCATATACATAGAGTATACCAACGGATTACTCTATTTCCCCTGTGTGGAAGAAAAAAAATGAAGCAACCCGCAAATATGGGTAAAACTGCAATTATTGTTAAGCAAGGAAAATGGTTCGTGGTAAAGACAAGATACACTTGAGCCAGAAAAATCCGTGCTCAAAATAAAATTTAATTGAGCACGGACTTTTTCGATAAAAAAAAGAAAATGGATTCAAGTAGATTTTTATGGAATGTATCAATAAGCTAGACCCATACTGCGAGTTGTTTCATGCCATAAATAAACCCGAACGCTCAAAAAATCCGTTGGACAGGCGGATTCACATCTCTTACAACCAACACAGTCCTCGGTCCTTGGGGCAGAGGCGATTTGTTTAGCTTTACATCCGTCCCAGGGTATCATTTCTAATACATCCGTGGGGCACGCCCGGACACATTGAGTACATCCTATACATGTATCATAAATCTTTACTGAATGTGACATTGGATCTATACGTTTTTGAACGCCATAAATTTTCGGTCTAGTAAACTAACTTATAACTGAATCCTATAGTTAGATACCAGACGAATCAATGAGTGATAAGAATCAATTTACTTCCGAATTTATTTATGAGGGAGGGCCAAAATACTTTGATTTCTTAATGTTTTTGCAACTACGATTATACCCTACTATAGACATATCAAACCCGCTAATGCGAATTTTAATTTATTTATTAAAATTTTTAATTAACATTTATATGATTAATACTATTTATTCAACAAATTGGATTGGTTAATACGAGTTGATTTTCTGTTACGATAAATTGATGAAATAATAGCCGATCCAATAGCTGCTTCAGCGGCTGCAATAGTTATAACAAAAATGGAGAAAATATCTCCTCTTAATTGACGATTATCAAAAATATCAGAAAATGTTACAAAATTTATATTAACTGAATTTAATATAAGTTCAAGACACATAAGGGCTCTAACCATATTTCGACTTGTGATTAATCCATAGATACCAATAGAAAATAAATAGGCACTCAAAACAAGTATATGTTCGAGCATCATTAACCAACTCCTTATCTATTTTGATTCATTTTTAATCTGAACAATAATTCAATCGATTCGATTCTAACAAATATGGAATAATGGAATAGATTGGTAAGAGATCAATAGAAAATTAAAGTCTTTTTATTCTCTTTTTTTAGACATAAATTCAAATTAATGAATTATAACATTCCTTTTGTGTTGATTCTATTTGAATTACTCATTTTAAAGATTTCTTATTGACGAGCTATAGCAATAGCACCTATTAAAGCGACTAAAAGAATTATTGAAATGAGTTCAAATGGAAGAAAAAAATCTGTTGCTAAATGAATTCCAATTTGTTGACTATTACTTATCAAATCTTGTTCTAGAATCTGATTTGATTTTGTAGTCCAAATGATCCCATACCAGGACGTATCTGGAATAGTAGTAATTAGTGAAATAAAAAGACTTGCACAAACTATTGAAGTAACTCCATCCCCAACGGTCCAAAGATGAAAATCTTTGTAATATTCTGACCCATTCATGAACATCACAGCAAAAATGATTAAAACGTTTATAGCTCCTACATAAATAAGGAGCTGCGCAGCAGCTACAAAATAGGAGTTGGATAGAATATAGAATAAGGATATACAAAAAAGAACCCATCCCAACGAAAAGGCCGAATAAATTGGATTCGGAAGTAATACTACTGCCAGACTTCCTAATATAAGACCCGATCCTAGAAATACTAAAAGAAAATCATGTATTGGTCCAGGTAAATCCATTTGATTTTATCAAAAAAATCGAAACATTTCATGCCTTTTTTGACCTGACCAGGAAAAAAGAAGTTATCCTTTTTTTTTAGGATACTTCTTAATTGAATGAAATTTGAACGGGGTTGATTTGGATTGATGTAAATACAGTTATTGGACTATTCTTATTATCGAAGCAATCGAAGCGGAGGTTCAAACTTTCTATTTTCAAATCATTATTCGAATATAAATCCATTTTTAATCAAAAAGAAGCCGCGATTTTAACCGACCAACCGTTCTTTTGTATTGACCAAGCAAAAACCTCATCAAAAACCTCATTCCTTTCTTTAGATCCAAAACCTATAAAGCTTTTTTGATTTGAATTTGTAAATGTGTTGTGAATCGCAGGTTTTATACATTTTTTATTTGAGGTAAATTCGAAGAAATTGTTCGAATTGTGTAATCTTCAATTATTGATACCGGTAACCGACCCAAAGCAATTTGATTATAATTCAATTCGTGACGATCATAGGCAGAAAGTTCATATTCTTCAGTCATTGATAAACAATTTGTTGGACAATACTCAACGCAATTACCGCAAAATATACAGATTCCAAAATCAATACTGTAATTAAGTAATCGTTTCTTTCGAATATCAGTTTGCAATTTCCAATCTACAACGGGTAGATCTATAGGACATACACGAACACATACTTCACAAGCAATGCATTTATCAAATTCAAAGTGGATTCGGCCTCGGAAACGTTCGGATGTGATCAATTTTTCGTAGGGGTATTGAATAGTTACAGGTAAACGATTCGCGTGGGACAAGGTGATCATGAAACC